TTTAAATTGATCTTAATAAAGAGATAGTTAAAATTAAAATTCCCCCTATAATATTAAATATATTGATTAAAATTATAACCTCATTACCCAATTCCTGACTATTAATTCCATATTTTTTTAGATTACTTAAAAATACAGAAAAAAATAATCTTAAATAATAAAATAATCTTATTAAAGAACCTAAAATCAAAACAAAAACAGCAGGTATTCATGGTCCTCTTGCACCAGATATAATTACTAATCATTTAGAAATAAACCCGAGTAAAGGAGGTAATCCTCCTAAAGACAAAAGCAACAATATGATCGTAAGAGCAGCAAAACCTCTATTTTTTAAGTTATTAATATCTTTTATTATTCCAGAATCATTATATCAAAGACTTATAAATAAAGAAACACTAATCAATACATAAATTCCTAAGTACATTTTCATTGTCCATTCTGAATGCACAAGAGCAAATATTATCCACCCTAAGTGACTAATGGAAGAATATGCTAATAAAGCACGAATTTGAGTTTGATTTATACCTCCTATTCCCCCAATTAAAGCAGAACCTGCACTAATTGCACATAACATAAAAATTATTACATATGATTGTCTAATCTCTAATAAACAAAGAACTAAAAATAAAGGAGCCAATTTTTGTCATGTAGCTAAAATTAAACAAGAAACTCAAGGCAACCCAGCTATAACACCAGGCAATCAATAGTGGAAAGGAAAAAGACCCAATTTGATACATAAACCTCTAATCAAAATAATAAAGCCTAAAATTCTAGGGCTTCTGATTTTAGTGTATATATCTCAAGTAAAAGATATATTAAAAACCAAAAGACTACCGAATATTAAAAATCTTGAACCTAAAGCTTGAATGATAAAATACTTAACAGCCGATTGACTTTCAGATACACTTTTTTGATACACTAATATCGGTAAAAACCCAATTAAATTAATTTCCAAACCAGCTCAAATTCCGAGTCAATGAACAGAAGACACAGAAAGCAATGTACCGATCCCTATTACTGATATAAATATATAACCAAATGGAAGTCTTGAAAACATAAGAAAAAGGATAAAATCGAATTACCCAAAACAAAGTTAGCAGCCCTGTTTTACTCCAAGTTTTTTCTTTACTGAGCTCAATCTAAAGAACCTTCATTTCATTCATGGAATAGTCCTAAAATAAGAATCATTAAAAAAATAAATGTTCCAATTATTAAAGGAAAAGAGAAACTTCCTGCTATTCTAGCTAACACTGGAAATAATAAAACAATTTCAACATCAAAAATTAAAAAAATAATAGCTAGCAAAAAAAATCGTAAAGAAAATGGCAGACGAGCTGATTTAATAGGGTCAAAACCACATTCAAAAGGAGAATTTTTCTCTCGATCACTAATAGCTCGTTTAGCTAACATTCAACCAAGAGCTATAACAACAATAGATAAGATTAAAGCAATAACCCTTCTAAAAAATCTACTTAGCATTTTCTAGCACTAGAGAATTACACATCCCATATTAATCAACATCAATGATTTCCGTTCATCCGGCGTAGTACTACAATTTAAGCTATAAAACTAAATGAGTAATTAATTTTACATTCTCCTAATTAACAGCTAGGCGCCTCTACTTTGGCTTTCATTTATTCTTATTATTAAATTAAATATAAAAAGGGACTTTCACCCCCAAAATACGGGCCGAAACCGTATGCAAATTTCTCGCTTTTTATACATTTTAATTTTTGACCCGAAAGTTTATAAAACTTATTGTCTGAATGCAAATCAGATCTTTTACTTTAAAGTATCAAGTCTAATTCTTAGAGGCACTTTTGCCGTTTTTAGATTAAAAATCTAACACTTATATCTCAGTCATCTAAGAAAACTTTAATTAACATCCTCATCAATAAATAGATAAATAAAGAAACAATCAAACTACATCAACAAAATGTCAATATCATGCAGCTGCCTCAAATCCGAAATGATGACCAGTAGAAAAATGCTGCAATCAAACACGAACTAAACAGACCAATAAAAATGTCCTTCCAATAAGTACATGCAAACCATGGAATCCAGTAGCTACAAAGAAACTTGAACCATACACTCCGTCTGCAATAGTAAAAGAAGCTTCGTAATACTCACAAGCTTGTAAAAAAGTGAAATAGATTCCTAAAATAACTGTTGCTAAAAGTCCTTGTAATCCCCCAGGATTATCTCCTTCTATTAATCTGTGATGAGCTCAAGTTACAGTCACTCCAGAAGCTAATAAAACTCCAGTATTTAATAAAGGAACTTCAAATGGATTTAAAGGAGTAATTCCAGCTGGAGGTCAGCATGATCCTAATTCCATTCTGGGAGCTAATCTACTATGAAAGTAAGCTCAAAAAAATGCAAAGAAAAAACAGACCTCTGAAACAATAAATAAAATTATCCCTCAACGAAGTCCCTTAGATACTTGAATCGTATGAAATCCTTGGTAAGTTGCTTCTCGAATTACATCTCGTCATCATTGAATTATAGTTATAACAATAAGAAACACCCCAAGTAATGCTGTAATGTAACCATATCCGTGAAACCACCCAGCTAATCCAGATGTTAAAAATAATGCTCCTATAGAGCCAGTTAAAGGTCATGGTCTAAATTCAACTAAATGAAAAGGATTACGTGCCATAATTAATTATTTATACGATTTCTAGCAAGCCAGCGCCCCCCTTGGGAGCGCTGGCTTGCTTTGAGACAATATTTGCCATCCTAGCATCTTCAGTGCTATGCTTTAAAATTAAGCTATCAATGCTAAAAAATGTGTTTAAGAGAAAATAAAATTAATACGAAAAATAAAATTAAGGCAATAAAAAAATTGAAAGACTTGATTTGAATATTTTGATTGTTTATTGATATTGAAGATGAAATTAGACTTCTACCTTGTCCTCCTAAAATTTCTAATCATCCTATATCAATTGATTTAATGATGTTTCTTCCTAATAGTATTGAAAATTTAGTGAGTGGTTGGGTTGAAATTGGAGCTAAGAATCATATAGTTGAAAAAAAGAATTTTATTTTATTTATTTCTTTTTTGTTATAGTCAGAATCTCAAGCTAAAAAGGCTAGAAAAATACCTGAAATAATTACAAAAATAGTTAATAATTTTAAGTGTAGTGGTAAGACAAAAGGAATTGGATTAAATTGTAAAAAAATATTTTGAAATGCAAAACCAGCAATTACGGCCATTAGTCTTAAAATCGTAGTTGCTCAGTTAACGTAAGGATCTAATTCTTGCTTTTCATGAAAAGATGACCCTTTGACATGTCCTCAAAGAGAGCAGAAAGATAGACGGAATGAATATGCTGCAGTTATTCCTGTAGCTAAAAAAATTAATAATACTATTAAAAAACTAGTAGGATTGTAAAGTGATAGCTCTAAAATTAGATCTTTTGAGTAAAATCCTCTTAAAAAAGGAGCGCCACAAAGTGATAAATTAGCAATGTTTATACATGCTGTTGTTAATGGGGCTTGAGAAAATAGTAATCCTATATGACGGATATCCTGGGTATTTGACCTATTGTGAATAAATATACCAGCACATAAAAATAACAAGGCTTTAAATAATGCATGAGTGTATAAATGAAATAATGCTAAATAAGGTATTCCTAACCCTAAGCTTATTATTATTACTCCAAGCTGGCTAAGAGTAGATAAAGCAATAATTTTTTTTAAATCATTTTCATAATTGGCGCCAATTCCTGCTATAAGAAGGGTAAGAACAGAAATAAATAATAATATTGGTTTAAATATTGAAATTGTTTCTAGAAAAGGAAAAAAACGAATGACTAAGAAAACTCCTGCAGTTACTAGTGTTGATGAATGAACTAGTGCGGATACTGGTGTAGGTGCTGCTATTGCAGCAGGAAGTCAACTAGAAAAAGGAATTTGCGCTCTTTTTGTCATAGCGGCTAATGTTACTGTAAGAGCTAATCACGATGTTAAATAGAAGTCTCAAATCGATAAAATAGATCAATGTCCTTGTAAAACTAAAATTCCAATTGAAATTAGAATTATAACATCTCCAATACGATTTGCTAAAACTGTAACTATTCCAGCTCCTAAAGATTTCATGTTTTGATAGTAAATTACTAAAGCAAATGACACAATTCCTAAACCATCTCAACCTAGTAATAATGCTGGTAATCTAGGAATAAATACCAAAAGATTTATTGATAAAACGAATAGTATTACTAATCAAACAAATCGTTTTAGAAATGGATCATGAGATATATAACTTGAAGAAAATATTATAACACAACCTGAAATTAAACAAACAACATTTCTAAAGCTAAGTCTTACTGGGTCAAGAATTAATATTATAGTCATACTACAAGATCTTATTTGGAAAATTGATCATTCTAAAATAATATTTTTTCTTTCAAGAATAAATATTATTGTTACAGGAAATAACACTGCACTATATGACAAGAGAAATAATGAACTAATAGAAGAAGATTTTAAACTTATATTCATAGGTCAAGTGAAATAAAATTTTCATTATCAAATCCACAGGCTGATGTTTTTAGTTAAACTAACTTGACTAAATTCATATTGAAACTAAGTCTCTTTTCAAGATTAAGAAATTTCCAGGAATCCAATGTAAAAGAAATAGCGTGAATCCAGTAGATTTAAAATCGCTAAAAGGTTTTAAAAATTTAGGTCTTCCTCCATGTTGTGTTCTTGTATACAAATATATTCTATATAAAGCAGCTAGAAAACTTATCAATCCTAGTGAAACTAAATAATACTTTGAACTAAAAATAGTAGATGGAAAAATCATAATTTCTCCCAATAAATTGATGCTAGGAGGCGCTGCTATATTCATAATACAGAATAGAAATCATCATATTGCAAGTAATGGTAATAATATTAACATTCCTTTTCTTAGAAATAATCTTCGTGTATGACTTTTTTCATATGTATAATTGGCTAACGCAAAGAGGGCTGAAGAACAAAATCCATGAGATAATATTAAAATTAATGCTCCTCTTCATCCTCAAGATGTGTTTGAGAATGCTCCAGCTAGTATTAAGGATATATGACCAATTGAAGAATAGGCAATAAGAGATTTTAAGTCTACTTGTCGAAAACATACAATACTTGTAATTACTCCTCCCCAAATTGCTAAAGAAAAAATAATAATACATGTTTGTGAGGAAATAAAATTAAAATATTGGTATACTCGCAAAATTCCATATCCACCTAATTTTAACAAAACGGCAGCTAAGACTATTGAACCTGCAACAGGTGCTTCAACATGAGCTTTTGGTAGTCATAAATGAACAGTAAATATAGGTAATTTAACTAAGAATGCAGTAAAACATAATAACGTTAGAAAATTTCAGGTTCATAGATAATCAGTGTTATGAAGATGAATACGTAATCTTCTAATTATTAAGATATCTCTTGATCTTATTCTTTGAGAAGCTCATAAAATAATTAGCAATAAGGGTAAAGAAGCAGCTACGGTATAAATTATTATATACATACCAGCTTGGAGTCGTTCTGGTTGATACCCTCAACCTAAAATTAATAAAAGTGTTGGAATTAATGATGCTTCAAAAAGGAAATAAAAAATTAGAATTCTAGAGGATATAAAAGTAAGAATCAAGATTAAATTTAAAATTAAAACAAATCTTGAGAATAATAAATAATTGTTTTTTGAGATTTTTACTCTATTTTGTCTTGCTAACATTATTATTAAGGAAATTCATAAAGTTAATGAAATTAAGATTCTAGATATAGAATCAATTCTTAAGAAAGAATTGATAGATTCATAAGAGAAAAATGGATTGAATAAGTGAATTATAGAAATCAATCTTCCTAAAGCTAAAGATCATATTTTATGGTATCAAGATCATTTTTTATTAAAAAAGAATAAGAAAGTTAAGCTTATAAAAACTACACCTAACATTTATGCATAGAGAATCTTGAAACGTAGTCATTTCCTTCTGAACGGATAATTGCTACTAAAATAGCTAATCCTAAACTAGCTTCACAAGCTCCTAATGTAATAAGAATTAATGAAGTTTCTCCACTGAAAGTAATATTAGTTGATAAAGCAAATAGCATAATAAATAAATTTATAGTAACAGCTTCTAATCTTAATAAGACTCTCAATAAATGTTTATACTGTAAAGAAAGAGCTAATAAAGCTATAAAAACTCCAAATATTCTAAGTATACTTAAATAAAATGTTCTCATTTCTTATGTTTTATATATTTTTAGAGCAATAATAGCTTAATAAAGAGCATTGGTCTTGTAAGCCAAAGGTGAATAATAAAATTTCTTATTGCTAAGTTATCAAGTGAATCGAACACTTCAAATTTGTTTTCAAGACAAATTTTCCCCAGGAAATAACTCGTTATATTGTAGTATTAATAATCTAAAATATTATCTCATAGAATCTGAACTACAGGATCAATTACAAAATATATAAAATACAGGACAGTGAAAACTTGACCGATTTGTTCATAAGGGGCTTCTACTGGACATGCTCCAATTCAGGTTAAAATAAAGAACATTCCAATATAAAATCAAAACAAGATTTGATTTAAAGGGTAAAATGCTATAGAACGAAATTTACCTAAGTGAGTAAATGGTAAAATAAATAAAATAGCAATTGATATAACTAAGGCAATGACTCCACCTAATTTATTAGGAATAGATCGTAAAATAGCATATGCAAAAAGAAAATATCACTCTGGTTGAATATGAACAGGAGTTACTAAAGGATTAGCAGGAATAAAGTTTTCAGGGTCAGTTAATAGTTGTGGGGAAAAAAGAGCTAATATACTTAGAAGGAATAAGACGACTAAGAATCCAACCAAATCTTTAAATGTATAATATGAATGAAATGGGATTTTTTCCCCATCTCTATTAATACCTAAAGGATTATTAGATCCTGTTTCATGAAGAAATAATAGATGAAGAACAGCAAGTGCTGCAATAACGAAAGGTAATAAAAAATGAAGAGCAAAGAAACGAGTTAATGTAGCATTGTCTACTGCAAATCCTCCTCATACTCACTCTACTAATATCTTTCCAACATATGGAATAGCTGATAGTAAATTAGTAATAACGGTAGCTCCTCAAAAAGATATTTGACCTCAAGGTAATACATAACCTAAAAAAGCTGTTCCCATTGTTAAAAATAAAAGAATTACACCAATATTTCAAGTATGGATATTAACATAAGAACCGTAATACATTCCTCGACCAGCATGTAGATATAAGCAAATGAAAAATCAAGATGCTCCATTAGCATGAAGTGCTCGAAGTAGTCAACCGTACGATACATCTCGAGAAATGTGTATTACAGAGCTAAAAGCTAAATCTACATGAGCGGTGTAATGTATAGCTAAAAATAACCCTGTTACAATTTGAATACCTAGACATAAACCTAATAGTGAACCAAAGTTTCATCAAATTGATAAATTTGATGGAGCAGGTAGGTCAACTAAGGCTCCATTTATGACTTTTAAAATAGGATGTACTTTTCGAATAGGACTTCGCATTAAAAATATTTAACTACTAAATGGTCGAAGGGAAGCTTGTTGATAATAACAAATTTTAACAACAACAATTAAGTTAATTAATAAAATAATAGCTAAACCAATTAAAATTGAAATTATCTGAGGAGCTACCATTTCAATACCATAAACTTTTAAAATTTTTATATCATTAAAAATTCTTAAGTACCCAATGGATGAAACGTCAATTAATGGTAAGAAGTAAAAAATAATAGACACAGGCAAAACTATCATTAAAAAAAATATTATAGGAGTTCCTTTTCCGAATAAAACATTAGGAGATAATGCAGCTACATAAGCAAATATTACTAATAATCCTCCTACGTAAATAAGAAATAGAATATAACCATATCAAGAGGATAATATTATAGCTCTAATAAAACATATTAATAATGTAGAAATTATAATTACTAACCCTAATCTTAAAGGCTGTATTATTAAAGGTAATAATAAAAGCCTTGATAACGCTATACTAAAAACGATTAATGCTCTCATTTCGAAATGTGGGATTATCACCCAAGCTTTAGCTTCCAATGCTAATATTTTTATTAAACTACATTTTCGAATAATTGATATTTATTAATAATATAGATATGAAGAGAGACTAGCTACTAGTAATAAGAAACTTAATGCAGCTGGTAAAAATCCTTTTCAAGTTAATCCTATTAGTAAATCATAACGGAATCGGGGGTATCTTCCACGAACTCAAATAAAGGCAAAAGCAAAAAATAAAACTTTAAATATAAAAGCTAAATCACTTTCAATTAAAATTATTGATCTTCCACCAAAAAAAAGTAAAGCAGAAAATAATCTTATTACTAGAATATTGGCATATTCGGCTAAGAAAATTAAAGCAAAGCCAGCTGCTCCATATTCAATATTAAACCCTGAAACTAATTCAGATTCTCCTTCTGCAAAATCAAATGGAGCTCGATTTGTTTCTGCTACACAGGTGACAAATCATATTAGCGAAACTGGAATTATTAAGAAAGTTAATCAAATAAACTCTTGGGATTCTTTAATTTCAATAAATCTAAAACTTCCCACTAAAAATAATGGAAAAAGAAGAATTAAAGCTATTCTAACTTCATAAGAAATAGTTTGAGCAATAGCTCGTAAACTACCTAATAAAGCATATTTAGAATTTGATGCTCATCCGGCTAATAAAGTCCCATATACATTTATTCCAGAAACACATAAAAAGAATAAAATACCTCATTTAAAATAAGAACAAGAATATAATGTGGGGTATAATTGCCATAGTAATAAAGCTAAAATGAAACTAAAAATAGGAGCAATAAAATAAGGAGAATAATTTGCTATTGTAGGTTTTGCAATTTCTTTAGTTAAAAGTTTAGCTGCATCTGCCAATGGTTGTGGGAGACCTATAAATCCTACTTTATTAGGTCCTTTTCGAATTTGAATATACCTAAGACCTTTTCGTTCTAAAAGAGTAAAAAAAGCGACTGCCAATAAAATACAGATATAAGTAAATACTGTTGAAATAATAGAAATATACATTATAAAGAAAAGAAATTTCATCTTTATATTTAGGGCTTAAACCTAATGCACTTCGTCTGCCATCTTTATATTTATGTATCAAATAAAGGAATTTCACCTATATCTATTGATCCTAAGTCAATTGCATTAATTTTTGCTAATTTGATTAATATCATTTAATTTTTAATTAGACTTAATCAATAAAAAATATAATTTTACGATAAATTGGTCCTTTCGTACTAAATTTATCAAAATAATTAAAGATAGAAACTGACCTGGCTCACGCCGGTCTGAACTCAGATCACGTAGAATTTTAATGGTCGAACAGACCAACCCTTAAAGACTGCTGCACCTTTAGGATATTCTGGTCCAACATCGAGGTCACAAACCTTTTTTTCGATATGAGCTCTTAAAAAAGATAATGCTGTTATCCCTACGGTAACTAATTTCTTTAATCAAAATATTTTGGATCAACTCTAGTTTGAATTTAATTAATTTATAAAGGAAGCTTTTTATGTTCCTCAGTCGCCCCAACTAAAATATTTAATAGTTAATTTTTTATAAATATTAATTAATTAGTTCTACTAATTTCTTTCAAGCTCGATAGGGTCTTCTTGTCTTTTAATTTTATTTAGGCTTCTTCACCTAAAAATAAAATTCTATTAAATTATAAAGAGACAGCTTCATTCTTGTCAAACCATTCATACTAGCCTTCAATTATAAGGCAAATGATTATGCTACCTTTGCACGGTCAGAGTACCGCGGCCGTTGAAAATTCACTGGGCAGGTCCGACTCCCTATTATAAAAATTCAGGGAGCCATGTTTTTGCTAAACAGGCAGAATGAGTATTTGCCGAGTTCCTTTTTATAATTTTTATATTGAAAATAAATATAAATTTTAACTAATAAAATTGTTAAAAAAATATAAAATATTTTAATACTCATTTTAGCATTAATACAATTTAATTTAATTATTAAATTCTTTCCTATAATTAAAAGCAGATTAATTATCTTTCTGATTAATTAATAAATTATAACAAACTCAAAATTATGGCTATTTTCAAGCCTAAATTTTAATGAAAATATAATGCAAATATATTTTTAATTTTCGAGCTTATCCTCGAAAATTTAACTAAATTAAATTTTTTTTATATAATAATTTATAAAAATTAAATTAATTTAAAGCACTTATATGCTTTTATAGGAAAACTAGCTATCATCTAATACGAATAAAATTTCATTTCCATTTTTATTTCTAAGAAAGTTTTTGCTACAACTACTCTTTTATACTAATATACTGAATAAAAATAACTCATTAGATTTCGAGAAATTTAAAAGAAAATATATATCTAGCTAAACCATGATGCGAAAGGTACAAACATTAAGTTTTTCTATTTTCTAATTAAATTTATTCCCTTACGGTACTTTTCTTAGATCCTATTAAATAATTTTCTACCACTTTTACTAAATTTAAAAATGTTTTAATTATTATAAATATTTTTAATTTATTAGACTATTTCATATTTAATTTAAAAACAACTTATAACTTAAGTATATTTTCAGTGTAAGTGAAATGTATTATATTATACTATGTTTTTCATCTAGGGACAATTTCCATTACCCCTGCTATGTTACGACTTATCTCATTTTTCAACGAGAGCGACGGGCGATGTGTGCACGTTTCAGAGCCTTATTCAAACTATTTAGGTATTTTAGTTTACTTTCAAGTCCTCCTTCAAAATAAGTTTCATTTAAATCTCCGTAATTATGATTTTTATAACTGTAACCCATCCTCTCCTTATTATAGGCTGCACCTTGATCTGACGTCTTAATTCAAAATAATTTTAATTGCTAACTTCTATATTTTTAAAAGTTACCTGACGACGACGGTATACAAACTGATTACAAAATAAGGTTAGATATAACGTGGATTGTCGATTATGAGACAGGTTCCCCTGATAGGTCTAAAACACCGCCAAGCCCTTTGAGTTTTAAATTTTTAACTATTCATAGTACTCTGGTAAATTTAATTATATTTACAGTCAAGAATAATGGGGTATCTAATCCCAGTTTCCCTCAAAACTATCACAGCTTCAGAATTATAGTTACTATTAGATTAACTATCTATATACAAATTTTACTTTTTTATAGATGCTTAATAAACTAAAATTTCTTTATAAACCTAACTGTCTTTTTACCTAAAGATATAACTTAATCACTTGGTATAACCGCGGATGCTGGCACCAAGTTAACCTGATTTAATGTACGAAGTTAATTCAGACTTTCGTCTTTACTAAATTAACCTTCAGCACTGGTGTTAGTGGGACTTTTCAAAGCATTTTTTATAACTATAATACTTTAAGAAATTATATAAAATTATATGATTTATTTTAAATTATATTTATTCTTACCTCACCTCTTTCTATAAAAACCATGTGTATTACTATGTTCTCGTTATATTATTAAGTCAGAGCCAAGCTTAGTTAATAATTACTAAAACTCAAAAATGATTACTTTATTAATATATAGATATAAAACTCATTTTATTACCTAAATAAGATAGTTTCTATGGTGTAAAATGCACGTTAGATTTTCATTCTAAAGGAATAAAATTATTTTATTAGAAATAACTTTATGAATTTATATCAATATTATCTTTTGAGTATGATATAGTACACTTGCCTTCCAAGTAAGAGGATTAAAAAAATTTAAAAAAGATATTACAAAGCGGTGTAAGGGCACAAAGAATTTTGATTTCTTAGGAGAGGTTCATATCCTCCTGGTAAAGGTTTTAAGTTAATATAAACTATAAGCCTTCAAAGCTTAATATAAAGAAAAATCTTTAAACCTTGCCCGCCATAGTTTATGTAAAACATCGACCTGCAAAATCGAGAAAGGAAAAATTTCCTGGTGTGTTTGTTTGGTGGCTGAGAAAATAAGCGGTAGACTGTAGATCTATTAACGGAGTTAATTCTTCCCAACAAAATGATGTAAAATAAGCTAAATACGAAGCTATTGGGTTCATACCCCAAAAATGAACATAAGTTCTTTTACAATATAATTTTTTATTTAAGTAAAGTATATCTAAATTAATGAGGGTGTTCATCTGAATATAAAGTAATTAAAAGACAAAAAATATAAGCTTGAATTAAACTAATACCAAATTCAAAAATTGTATATAAAACTTGAATTGATAAAAGTAATAACATAGAAAAGACAGATGATAAAAAGAAACTAGCTGTCAAATAATTACCAATTAATGTTAAAACAATATGACCAGCTCTTATATTTGCAGTTAATCGTACTGACAAAGTAATTGGACGGACCATAATTCTTACTGTTTCAATAATCACTAAAAAAGGATTTAATGGTGCCGGTGCTCCTATAGGTAAAAGGCCTGCTACAACTGAGCTTGGATTATAAAAAATTGCCGATACAATTAATGTTAACCATAAAGGTAGGCCTAAAGATAAAGATACAGCTAAATGACTAGTAGGTCTAAAAACATACGGAATCAATCCTCTTATATTTATTAGGATTAAAAATAAAAACAAACCTGTAATAACATTTACAAATCCACCTATGTTAATACCAAAAGAACGAAATACTTGAGAAGAAGCAGTATCTTTAAAAACACTTACGACGCTTAATCATCGAGGCGATATCACTCAATAAGAAGAACTAAAAAGAACGATAGTTACTAAAGAAAAAATTCATATTAGTACATATAACGATATAAAAACTTGATTATTATCATCAAAAGAAGAAAAAATGTCTACAAGCATTCTTTTTATCAATTTCATTTGTTTTCTTTAAGCGGAGTTGAAGTTAAATTTTCTCCCTGAAAAAAAACTTTATTAGATCATCAAATTAATACAGACATTGTTAATACAGCTACTCAAAATAAAACAAACAATAAGATTCAATTTAATGGAGATAATTGAGGCATGTAAAAAGTACTAAGTTTAATTAGTGACGTAAGGCTGACAACCTTATATTATAGTTTAACTAACTTTTTAATCTGATACATTAATAGCTCATTCTAAAAAATTTTTAAGCGGAACAGCTTCTACTACAATTGGTATGAAAGAATGATTAGCTCCACAAATTTCAGAACACTGACCATAAAAGACTCCAGGGTATTTAATGAAAAAACCTAGTTGATTTAATCGCCCTGGAATAGCATCTACTTTAACTCCTAATGACGGTACAGTTCATGAATGAATAACATCAGCTGAAGTTACTAAAACACGTAAATCAGTTTGAGTCGGCAATACAACTCGATGGTCTACTTCTAATAATCGAAAATCACCAGGCTCTAACTCATTAGTTGGTACTATATATGAATCAAACTCAATATTTGAGTAATCAGAATATTCATAACTTCAGTATCATTGGTGTCCAATTCTTTTGACAGTTAATCTACAATCACCAATTTCATCAAGTAAATATAATAATCGTAAAGAAGGTAAAGCTAAGAAAATTAAAATGAATGCGGGAATAATTGTTCAAATAGTTTCAATAGATTGCCCTTCAACTAAAGAACGACAAGTATATTTATTCACTATTAAAGATACTGCAGCATATCCAACTAAGCTAATGATTATTACTAAAATTATTATAGCATGATCATGAAAAAAAATTAATTCTTCTATTAAAGGAGAAGCTGCATCTTGAAATCCTAATTGTCCTCATAGGCTCATGTCGTAAAAAAATTAATTTTATAATTAGCTAGCTACTAAAGCTCCTGTTTCAGGTGCATTATGAAAATCAGCAGGTAAAATATTATCTCATTCTAAAGCTGTCCTTAAATGAGTTCTTCAAATTACACTTCGTTGAGAAATTAATGCCTCTCATACAATTACTATAAAATATAAAACAGCTACAAAAGAAATTATTGAACCAATTGATGATACTACATTTCATTTTGTATAGCAATCAGGATAATCTGAATAACGTCGTGGTATTCCTGCTAACCCTAAAAAGTGTTGAGGAAAAAAAGTTACATTAACCCCAATGAACATAATATAAAAATGAGCCTTAGTTCATCGTTCATTTAATGTCACTCCACTTAATAAAGGAAATCAGTAATTAAAAGCCCCAAATAAAGCAAATACTGCTCCTATAGAAAGAACGTAATGAAAATGAGCTACTACATAATATGTGTCATGGAGCATAATATCCAATGAAGAATTTGATAATACAATTCCTGTTAACCCTCCAACTGTGAAAAGAAAAATAAACCCTAATGCTCAAAGCATAGGAGTTTCATATTTAATTTTAGCACCATGAATTGTGGCAAGTCAACTAAATACCTTAATTCCTGTAGGTACAGCAATAATTATTGTAGCTGCTGTAAAATATGCTCGAGTATCAACGTCCATTCCAACTGTAAATATATGATGAGCTCACACAATAAATCCTAAAACACCAATAGCTAGTATAGCATAAATTATACCTAAAGTTCCAAATGTTTCTTTTTTAGTAGAATAATGACTAACAATATGAGAAATTATTCCAAATCCTGGAAGAATTAAAATATAAACTTCAGGATGACCAAAAAATCAAAATAAATGCTGGTATAAAATTGGATCTCCACCTCCAGCTGGATCAAAAAATGCAGTATTAAAATTCCGATCAGTTAAGAGTATTGTAATAGCTCCTGCTAATACTGGTAAAGATAAAAGAAGTAAAATAGCAGTAATTTTCACAGACCAAACAAATAAAGGAAGCCGTTCAAATTGCATACCTCGTCATCGTATATTAATAATAGTCGTAATAAAATTAACAGCCCCAAGAATTGACGATACACCTGCAAGATGTAAAGAAAAAATAGCTAGATCTACAGAACCACCAGCATGAGCTAGATTAGCGGATAGAGGAGGATAAACTGTCCATCCAGTTCCAACTCCTCTCTCTACTGCTGCAGAAGATAATAAAAGAAGTAATGCAGGAGGAAGTAATCAAAATCTCATATTATTTAAACGAGGAAAAGCTATGTCAGGAGCTCCTAGTATCAGAGGCACTAATCAATTTCCAAACCCACCAATTATCATAGGTATTACTAGAAAAAAAATTATTACAAAAGCATGAGCTGTAACAATTACGTTATAAAGTTGATCGTCACCTAGAAGTGCTCCAGGCTGCCCAAGTTCAGCACGAATAAGAAGTCTTAAAGCAGTACCAACTAGTCCTGATCATATTCCAAATAGAATATATAATGTTCCAATGTCTTTATGATTTGTAGAAAATAATCAACGCAT